TAATAGTAAAAATCTAAGAATGAGACATCGCGAAGGAGATCCATCGCTTTCGAGAACCAACATCGTATACGCTAAAGACAGCGATTGACATAGAATAATCCACCTTGTGATCGGTTCGCAACTATAGTGTGGAAGATTATCAGAAAGCCCTTACAAGAATGCCACATTAGGGTAGGGCCCTCTCTAAATCTCAGATCGGATAATCCGGTCTAGGTTGACCAATTGAAAGAAGGGCTTTTTCTTACAAATCTTAAACGGTTAGTTACAACATTCCTTCAAAGGCCACCCGTCAGGGACGGAATCACCAACCCCATTGACAGGACTGCATCATGGCTCTATTCCATGCTAGTCTGACGGTTCCGGGCGTGGAATCCGCTCTGTGACCCATCAACAGATCAGTGGGCTCCGCCAGCCTCCGACAAGTGGGTAATTGGAATTCGTAGCGTGAACCCAGGTTAGGAATGCACCTCCCTCCCCTCCCATATCGGCCCCTACCTCTACCTATAGGTTAGGTAGGACTTTTCTTTTTATCTCTGCTTTGTGTCTTTCTTCACATCATTAACGTCGGTTCCGAACTTGCCCATCGAGTGCCGCTAGTCTCCATTACGCAACTGCACCAGGACCAGTTATAGGTTTGGGTCAACAATCTTAATGAACCAAAGCGGGTTCGGGCTAACGTGATTTGTCGGCTGGGTCAGGGATGGAACATGAAATAGGGGTGAAGATCGGCTCTTTTAGACCGGATTCTGATATTGAATGGCCTTTTTCTAGGGTTAGGTACTAGAGCCATAGCCATTGATTCGCGCCCTTTTGTACTGGAAAATTTATCTTTTCTGAAAAGATCTTTGCTATGAATTTAAAGTCTGGAAAGAAGATTCTTCCATTTTCTCTCTAGGAATAGGAGAATCTCATATTCATCGAATCCAAGGCAAATTCTTTCTCCCGCGGTCGAGTCGAAGAGAATCTCTTCGACTATTTCCGGCTAGTACTATCGGGAACGCACACTCCTAGATCAAAGCGTCGACTTCGGGCTTCACCTAAGTCCTTCTAGCTTCGCTTAGCAAGTCAAGTTAGACTCGTGAGGTCAGTGCCCAAGTCGCTATAGAGTATAGGACTTATGTAGATATAAGATAATCCATCCTTTTAGGATGGGCTGACGGTTCCGTACTCCCTTCACTCTTTTAGTTTAGGGTGGGGAAGACTTCGTACCTTCCTTTACGTAGGCTAAGCTAGCGGATCAGAGAGAGAAGCCTGAGTTCCAGCTCTTGGAAAAAGTTCAGTAAAGTCAGTAGAGCTAGTCCTTTTATTTATTTAAAATAGCTATTCTGATCTATCAATTTATAAGTAGTCATTTATATAAAGCCAGGTACGAATGGAGCTTAGTTGTTTTTCATGCTTTCTTGCTAACCATTGATCATTTATGGTTGAAATCGCAAACTCTTTAGAGTTTGGGAGAGAGACCTCCTACCTTTCCAAGTCAAGATAGGGAAGTAAAGTAGAGTGGAGAATCATCCGATACCGCTGCCTTCATCCCAGCGCTGTCCTAATAGCGATATGCTTAAGAGAGGGAAGTCGTGTTCGTAAACTCACCCTTACTTTCTTTTGGAACTTGAGTCTCTTTACCTTTCCCAGCTTAGAGGCATGTAGCGAAGACTTAGTGACTCCCCAAGGCATGAGTCAAAGAAAATGCTATATGTATCTAATGCAAGACCCATCGATAAGCTAAGGCTACGACATGAAGAAAGGCCAGAAGAACTACAGAACCACGCCCACCAGAGCTAAAGAAAGATAGACCGAAGGGACTTGCGGTAAGCCGCCATTTTGTGTACGTACCGTCCCTTCGCAGTTTCGGTGAGTAGGGAGGTGGTTACTATTATGCCTAGCGAAAATAAGCCGGGCAGGATTTGAAAGAAGACCTAAAATAAAAAGCCTGCGTCTTCAAGTCACTCTTACATATACTTATCATACGAATAAGAGAAGAGCACCTACACCTACGACTAAGAAGACAACAAGTTCATCATCAACCGGAAGACAGACACGAAAGAGACAGAGATTAGTGAGCGGAGGTGATAGACCCAAGAAAAAGAGGAGAGGCGGAGGGCATACTCGAGATCAGTGACTATAGACCAGAAGCCACTAACTATGGTTATTAGTTGCCGAAGCTGAAGGCTCTGAAAGAGGCGACCAACGAAAAAGTGTACCATTAGCTTCTTCTCTTCTGTCTGTTCTTCCTGCCTTTGACTACGAACCCAACAAAAAGTCAAGTGCAAGAACCAGAGCAGGATTTCAAACCAGTTTCAGTTTTCCAGGCTCGACCTATGGGTAAGAGCGTAGTCTACAAAGCGAAAGGTACTACGTTCCTCTCCTTTCAGTCGATCGTACTTTGGTCGTTCATCTGATCTGTTTAATGAATATCTCTTTCTTTCTTCTCCGGGGAGTAAGCAAAGCATTCTGTCTTAGGAGAACCCTTACCCTTAGGCTGAGTAAGAAGTCTTGCCTTAGTAAGTGACGGTCTGGTAAGCATGGGCAAGCCTGAGATGCCTGTGTTTGCTTTCCATAGAAAAGATGCCTTCGGCTTGTGCTTTGGAGAGTCTGTCTCTTGTTTAGTACCCCCGAACTCCCTTTTCTTTTCACATTCTCTTTGATAGTTAGAAAAGAAAAAGCACGAGAAGGAAGAGAAGAAAAGTCAAAGTTGTAGGCCCTTTTTAAACAAAGATTCAGCCGTGGTCTCGAAGATGGCGCCCTTTCGTGGTCTCTTTTTCTATTCTTTTTTTTTCAAGCCGCAATTGAAATCCATTTTCTTTCTAGTAAGCTAGGGCTTAGTAAGCAAATCAAAGGAGTCGTCAAGCTGGGGCAAGTCAAGTTAGTTTTTAGCAGTCTCGTGAAGCAGTCTCAGCGAGGCGCTAGGTAAAAGGCAGCTAGGGCGTGAGTTTCGTTTCTTAGCACAGACAGAAAAGGTTAGGGCAGCTGAGGAATTAGTTGAAGTTCAAGCATCTCTTGTTTGTAAAAGGATAATCTCTTCCAGTCTATCCAATTGCATAAGGACATCCGGTTCTGGCATCGAATGGCTCTTTCTTTTTGGCTCTTCCAACTTTAGAGTTTCCTAATTTAAGAAGTCCCTAATCTATTCTATCAGTACTACTAGCGAGCTAACATGCTAACAGTAGTTAAAAACTGGTCTTTCTCCAGCTCCCCTTTTTACCTAGCATAATAACTAACAGGCTTAGAAGACTAGCAGTTCTACTAATAGGATAAGAGTGAGTTGGAAAAGGCTATTCTTCTCATTCCTTCCCTTGATCTGACAGTGCAGAGTAAGAAGGGCCTAAAGAACATTACCAGTAATCCGAGCCGAGGCAAGCGCATAAGAGAGCTAGCTTGTATAAGAGTCATAAGAGGACTAAGAATAAGAAAGGTCCAACTCGTACTAAGGCTATCGGTACTACTCTTCCAAATTTCCTAACGTGGAAAAGGTATCTACTATGTTTACCCTTTCTAACAGAAAGACCAGCTCTCCCCTTAGTCTAAATAGCTAGAGAATCTCCCAGCCTTTAGTCAGGGGCAAGCTAGTTCTTTAGCAAAATCAGTAGTCTTTCAAGCAAAGAGGGATAGGAACTAGTTTGAGGTATAGGTTCTCCCCGTGCTGGTACTAGAAAAAGTACTAGTGTAAAGTAGTAGGTTTGGTTACAGGAATAAGGTAGGTTGGTTATAGGAAACACTCTCTAGTAGTGGAGTTTCAAGCTCCTGTTTGTTTCGTTGCCTACCCTTAGGTAGTGCTTGAGCCTTAGTATCGGGTTCTCCTTCCCGGCACTGGATCAGTCACTAAGCGAATGTGCAACTATCAAACCATCTGTTTTTCTATTCGGTCTGTCTTCAGCAGGCCAACTAATCTAAACTACTAATCTACAAAACAACTATTAGAAAAGAAGTTCCTCCCCGCTTCCATAGCACATAGCTATTGATCTCCTTACCCCAACCAGGTGCTACTCCGATCTCGCCGCCAGTAATGCTCGATTCCCACCTCCCGCCTCTCCATCCTAGCTTCAGAAAGAATCTCACCCTTCTGCTGTCCCTGCCTCCAGCTCCAGGAACTCCTGCACCGTTCTGCGCCTTTTTGAATGAAACGCCTAGCTTTGATGCTTTCTTCTTACCCACGCGAGATTGTTACCTAGGTGAGAGCTCTGCGTCCGTCTTGGACTGAGGGGCGCGAAGTCGGGCCTACTTTTTTTTTAAGTGCAAGTCCTGCCCTGCCTATCCCCTAAAAACCTAAGCGGCCCACTTGAGCCTTGAAAGCAAGAACTGTACGAGCCGAACGGACGAAACAAGCGAGTCCTACTTTGACTGCCTTGTCTACCCACCCACTACACAGGCCTGAGTTAGGTACAAAGGCACTCACTTTTAAGCATATCGAGGCTAATGTAAATTAGTATGCCAAAGGGATAAGTCGATCCAAGCGAACCGAGCAAGTCATTTCGTCTTTTCGGGATGAACTTATCGTGCGCTACGCCAGGCTAAAGACAAGAAAGAAGAAAGAGCGCACCCCTCTCGTGGTTGGGAGCTTCACTCTGCTAGTTTCCGCTGTGGTCTTCCCTTCGTGAGCTCCTTGGCTTGACAATAGAAAGCGGAACTGCTCTTTCGTGCAAGAACGCTAGAGGTAGAGACACATTTACAAGACAAGGCCGGAAAAATGAACATTTTTTGAGTAGTAGCTCTTCCCGAGCTGCTTTCTGACGCTAAGCTAAGGCCATCTGAGAAGGAAGAAGACGCATCTTCCAATAATAAGTACCACAGCCGTCAAAGTTTTTAGAGTCGGGTTTAGGGTTTTTATTTTATTATCAGAATCCATACCAGGAGTTTTGGAGAAAGGCCAACTTGGCTTTCCAGTCTAGTTGTCGAGCGGCAGTGTCGTAAAGTATCCCTTACTTATTTCTGTTCCCCCGTGACCCTCTATTTAGTAGTACTCTCCGTCTGTCTTCCTCTCTTTTTTTTTAAGTATGAGTCAC